ATAAAGAATTCTCGTTGAATTATGAGTAGCAATCACAAAGACATTGGTACTCTTTATTTGATTTTTGGTGTGTGAGCGGGAGTGGTTGGGACTGGGCTTAGTGTTCTTATTCGAATAGAGTTGGCACGTCCAGGTGAAAACTTAATGGGACGACAAACATACAATATGGTTGTTACTGTGCATGCTTTTATTATAATTTTCTTTTTAGTTATGCCCATACTAATTGGGGGTTTTGGAAATTGGTTGGTTCCTTTGATAATTACGGCTCCAGATATAGCTTTTCCTCGCCTTAATAACTTAAGATTTTGATTATTGCCTTGGTCTTTGGTCTTAATACTTTTATCTATAGTTGTAGGGGAAGGGTCTGGGTGTGGTTGAACTTTGTATCCTCCTTTAAGCTCAATTATACAACATTCAGGTCCTGCTGTAGATATGACTATTTTTTCTTTGCATTTGGCTGGGCTATCTTCAATTTTAGGTGCTATCAATTTTTATTCTACTATTTTTAATATGCGTCCTGATGGAATTAGCTTGGGTCGTTTAGGGTTATTTCCTTGATCTATTAAGGTTACGGCTGTTTTACTTATTCTCGCAGTTCCTGTATTGGCGGGTGCATTGACTATGTTACTGCTAGATCGCCCTTTAACTACATTTTTTGACCCTGTGGGAGGGGGTGATCCGGTTCTTTTCGAGCATTTGTTTTGGTTTTTTGGTCATCCTGAAGTTTATATTTTAATTCTTCCTGCTTTCGGGTTAATCTCACATATTGTGGCTAGGGTGAGAGGGAAGCGGAATGTTTTTGGGTATGCAGGTATAGTGCATGCGATGATGGGGATTGGGTTTCTCGGGTTCATTGTGTGAGGCCATCATATATTTACTGCAGGTATAAATGTTTCTACTAAAGCATACTTTAGGGCGGTTACAATAATTATTGCTGTTCCTACAGGGGTTAAGGTTTTCAGGTGGCTGGCAACTTTGTGTGGGGGGTTTTATGAAGACTCCGCTAGGCTTTATTGAGCTGTGGGATTTATTTGTTTGTTTACCTTCGGTGGGCTTACCGGGGTAGTTCTAGCTAGGGCATCCTTAGACACTTTGTTGCACGATACTTATTACACTGTAGCCCACTTTCACTATGTCTTAAGAATGGGTGCAGTTTTTGCCTTATTTAGTGCCTTTCATCAGTGGTATCCTTTATTTACTGGGTTAGGGATGAATCCTGTATGGAGCAAGGCTCAGTTTTTCGGAATGTTTTTAGGTGTAAACATAACGTTTTTTCCTCAGCATTTTCTAGGGCTTAGCGGAATACCTCGTCGTTATATTGACTACGCGGATACCTTTATTCCTTGACACGTTTTATCTAGTGTGGGTTCTTTAATTTCTTTAGTCAGAGTCTTAGTATTCATTCTAATTCTAGTGGAGAGATTAGGTTCTCAGCGGGCTTTGATTAGTCCTTATTACCAATCAAGGAGTCGTGAGTGGAAATGACATTTGTTTCCAGCTGCGTATCACGGAATATCTGAAAATAGTTATATTTTCTTATGGGGTGGAAAGTAGAATAATTTTTGGATTATTTTATTACTTATTTTAATAGTTTTTAAAGTGAGCAAAATCCTGATACAATGAGGTTGACAGTAAGGCCTTATGTAAAGTAATTTTTAGTTTTGAGCTCCTTAAGCAGAAAACAATTTTTTTTTTTTTTTTTGTTACAATTCGTTATTGAAGCTATCATTTTGGCTAAAAGCCTGGTGATGTAATAGTTATGAATTCGTCTAACAAAGACCTGTTGTGATAGTCTAATTAGGATGCGGGTTTGAAGAGCCTGAGGTAAAACTTTAGGTTTTTTGCAACAATAGGTCGTCGAATGTTTTCGATAGTTTATAAAGAATCCAAGACTTTTAATCTTGTGGTGCAAGGGTTTGCTCGAAAAGTTTCATTCTTCGGTTTAGTTTAATAAAGACGTCGGGGTGTGGTTCCGAAGATAGCAATATTAGTGTTAACTGGTTTATTTTTTGGATATATTTAAATGACGCGTCATGGTTATCATATAGTGCAGTTAAGGCCTTGGCCTTTGGTGGCCTCAGTAGGGGCGTTTGCGGGAGTGGTGGGGATAGTAAATTGATTCCACGGTAAGGGAGTTCTTGTCATGATGATTGGCACAGTTTTGCTCGGATGGACTATAATCGGGTGGTGATGGGACGTTGTTGTAGAAGCCACTTTTTTAGGGCGGCATACATCCCTAGTATATCGAGGTCTTCGGGTGGGGGTTCTATGTTTTATTATGTCGGAAGTCTTTTTCTTTTTTACTTTTTTTTGAAGCTATATTTATTACTCTAAAGTTATGGGGCACATGTGGCCTCCTGAAGGGATTCTTCCTCTCTACCCTTACGGGGTTCCCCTATTAAATACTGTTATTTTAGTTGGTTCCGGATTTACAGTGACATGGTCTCAGCGTTGTTTATCCGCTGGGGATCGGGAGCAGGCTTTAGTGGGGTTATTTTTAACTGTGGGATTAGGCTTGTTTTTTACTTATATTCAGGCTTGTGAGTTTTTTGCAACTAGGTTCACTATCGCCGATACAGTTTATGGTTCTGTTTTCTTTATTATAACAGGATTTCACGGTATCCATGTAATCGTGGGAACTGTCTTTTTAATGGTTTGTTGACTGCGAATGTGACGAAATCATTTTGCTCCTTCTCACCATTTTGGTTTTACCGGGGCTTCTTGGTATTGACATTTTGTTGACGTAGTCTGGATTTTTTTGTTCATTCTTGTTTATTGTATAAGTTGACATCGCTACGTAAAGATGATAAGGTATTATTAAAGTAGGTGCTATAAATATAGCATTACTCGTAAATATCCTGTGTGGCTTCCGTTAAGCTAATTTGGGAAGATGGTTACATACAGAGATGCTGGTACTATAATTTTTAATTAGCCAGAGGTATTAACTAGCCGTTTTGTTTACTTGGAGGAAAAATAGATTAATAAGATCGTTGGGTTCATGCCCCAAAAGTAGAGGCTTTAGGTGTCTCTTTTTCTTAGACAATTTATTCGAGAGTGTTAAAGTCTTGGAGAAGGCATTATTCTTACTTGATGTAGGTGATTGAGAAATTATTTTTGTGGGGGGTATTAGCTTCTGTTTTTGGGATTGTTGGGAGTCGCCGTCATTTACTTAGATTGCTTTTGTTGCTGGAAATTATACTTTTTAGTTTATTTGTAGGTAGAGTTGTAGTTGGAGGTTTAATTGAATATTTTAGCTTCAGCTTAATAATTTTAGGGGTGGGCGCTTGTGAGGCAGCAGTTGGTTTAGGTATATTAATTAGATTTGCTCGCGTTAGCGGAGGAGATCTGGTTAGGGTCGGCCTTAGGTTAAAGCTGTAAAGTAAAATGCCTTTAATAAATAGTTGAGCCTTGGTAGATATTTAGGCCAAATTTGGAAGGTTGAGGTTCCTCGAAGTGATTAAAGTTTGGCATTGCTTTACTTGCTTGGTTCTTGAATTCATATAGCTCTATCTTGTTCAGCATCTGTGTTAGGAGATGTAAAAAGCAGGAGAAGTTCTTATGCGGCTTCGTTTTTGTGTAAGATTTTATAAAAATTAGATCAAATTGTTATATTGGTTCTTTTTAGTTTATCAATATTTTTGTTATTACTTTTTGGTAAAATATCTAAGTGATTAGAAGGCTTGTTTACGTCGTAGTTAAGTTAGTTATTATGTTTTTAATATTTGTGCTAGGAGTGTTCGAGAAAGGTGGTATCGAAAAAGGACTTCTAATCCTATATTCAGGCAGTTCGACTCTGTCTATTTCTTTATTTTTATAAAAAAGTCTGGTGTTAACTTGTATTTATTTTTACTAGTATTTATGGGGGGTAGCTTGTTAAGTGTGTCCAGAAGAGATTGGATTGGAGTGTGGTTTGGTTTGGAAATTAATTTGTTCGCGGTAATTCCTTTTTTTTCTGGGATAGGGTTATCTACTGAGACGGAGGCTGTTGTTAAATATTATATTACTCAATCAATTGGTTCTATAATTCTTTTGTTTGGAAGGATTCTTATGTGTTTCGAGTGCGGGTCTTTCTTCGTTGGAGCATGGGGCTTATTGAATTGGGTCCTGGTTGCAGGTTTGATGTTAAAGATAGGTTTAGTGCCCTTTCATTTTTGAATTCCTAGAGTTATGGGAGGCTTAAGGTGAGCTGGTTGTGTTGTATTAAGAATTTGACAGAAATTAGTCCCTTTGGTGGTGTTAGGAAGAATTTTAAGGGGTTTTTCATCAAGGGTTGTTGTCTTAATAGGGGGATTGGGAAGTTTAGTTGGAGGGGTGGGAGGTTTTTTGCAGACTCAGTTACGGGTATTGTTAGGGTATTCTTCTATTGGTCATAGAGGCTGAGTAATTGTGGGGAGCCTCTGTAATCCTATAAGTGGGGTCTCTTATTTTCTTTTATACTCTTTGTTAGTCAGATTATTATTTTTTTTACTAGGGTATTTAGATTTTTCTAGATTTTCTCGTTTAGGAGGGGGGTTTAGAGTGTCAAGCGTTAGCGCCTTCACCTGTCTAAGTCTTTGCATGGTAAGGCTAGCCGGAATGCCCCCCACAATTGGGTTCAGTATAAAGTGGTCTGTGTTTCTTGGCATGTTGCCTGGGCTCTACATAGTTTTAGCTATGCTAGTGTTGGGTTCCCTTATGAGATTGTATTACTACTTGTGCGTTATTTTTAGTTGGTGTATTATTTTTTTTTCCGCTATTTCTGGTAATACTTACCTCCTTTCTGTTGGGGCTGGACGTTGAACATTGGGTGTTTCGTTATTCGTGGTATTTGGGCTCGGAAGATTCTTTTTAGTGAGGGGGTTGTGTATCTAAGTTAACACTAAGATAATTAGTACTTATAATAGGAAAACATATAATGGCTTAGTTGTGTTGTTTTGGAAAATAAGATATCACAACCTTAAGATAGGGGGTGTGCAATTCTTTGATTAAGTACGGATGTTTCTATAGTAGTGTTGCTGAGATTTCGTGGGCTTAAGGGTTGTAGCTCATTTTGTTACAGCCAGGAGAGGTCAGCTGTCAGCTAAGTGCTATATGTTTTAGTGGTTTATTACCATAAAATTGAGATATTGAAATCAGTTGGGGTTTCAGGATCCTGGGACTTACATAACTGAAAAGTTAGTGTGGTATCATGATCTAACGTTGATAACTATGGTGGGGTTAAGAACGGGAATTATAGGATTTTTGGCTTCTTTTTATTTGGTCAGGTATTGAAATAAGTCTATTAAGAAAAATGAAAAAGTAGAGTTTTGGTGGACTTTCCTCCCGGCTGTTTGGTTATTATTTCTTTCTTACCCCTCTTTGCGAAATCTATTTGAAATAGAGCGTGGAAAGCCTGTAGGCTTAGTTGTAAAGGTTGTTGGGCATCAGTGGTATTGAAGTTATGAGTATGTGGTTCGCTTTTTCTCCACTTGCATGGATCATCAGCGGGGTTACCAGGCTATATCCGTTTGAGATAAAAATGAGGATGGTGTTCGGGTCGGAAAGCCTAAGAAAATTTCCAAGTTCCGCTGGGGTGATCTGGACTATGCTTGACGTTCTCCCAAGGAAGCGTCTAGTATAGTGCCCTATTCTTTTGAGTATGATTCTTTTATGGTAGATGAAGGCAGATTAAGCAGAGGAGAGTATCGTTTATTGGAAGTCGACCATCGGCTAGTACTTCCTTTAAGGGGGGTATTGTTAAGGGTTTCCAGAGCTGATGTTATTCATAGTTGAGCTGTTCCCGCTATGGGTGTTAAGATAGATGCTGTTCCCGGGAAGCATAATATTCTTTTACTTGAACCTAATCGTTGTGGTATTTTCTATGGACAGTGTTCTGAGCTATGTGGTGTTAACCATTCTTTTATGCCTATTGTTCTGGAGGTGATCACAAACAGTTGTTTTGAACGATGGGTCGGGTACACAGATTGATTTATAAAAGGTCGTCCTTCGCGTGGTCCTCATTGGTCTAGAATTTTCGTAGAGAAAAATAGGATAATTTCTTAAAGTATTTCTAGTTAAGTACTATTTCGTAATTTCCTATTAATTCGCTGGATTATTTAAAGATGTCCTTGTGCAACTGTAGTATCTGTTTTAGGCGTTTAAAGGTAAGGAGTTGTTTTGAAAGCAATTAATAGAGTGTTCGATTCACTCAAAACGTTATTTGGTTTATTGTGTGATTAGTTGTGGGGGTGTTATTAGGAATTCTCAGATTAATTATTTATTCGGAACATCCTATTAGGGTTGGCCTGTGATTTATTATGTATTCTTTTATAGTGGCCATTTGAGTGGGGGTGGAGTGGTCCAGGTATGTGGGGTATTTAATATTTTTTGTTTATGTGGGGGCTTTGTTAGTTATATTTTGTATAGTGGTTATGCTCACTCCTAACCCCGTATTCCGCGTAGTTCCTTTTGTGGGCTTGTTTCCTTTGGGAAATAGGCTAGCGGGGGGGGAAGGTTTTAATGTGTTTAAAAGGTTTGGGGGCGAAATTTTTGATGGGGGTATTTACAATGGGCTTGGGACTTATGATAGTGTTGGTTGGGGAGTAATTTTGGTCTGATTAAGTTTATTACTTTTGTTAAGAATAATTTCAGTTATTAGAATGTGTAAATGATCCGATGGCCCTTTAGTCCGTTTTAATAGTAAAAATTTTTAGTAGTATGAAAATTTCTTCTCGTAAGGTTGATAGGTTTCTAAAGCCTATTAGAGGTGTAGTTTATGATTTACCAGTAAGAGTAAATTTATCAGTTTGGTGAAATTTTGGGTCTCTATTAGGATTATGTTTGGGGGTTCAGCTTGTTAGGGGGATTTTTTTAGCTATGCATTATTCTCCTGGTCTTGAGGTAGCTTTTAGTTCTGTAATTCACATTGTTCGAGATGTGAATGGGGGCTGATTGTTGCGAAGCATCCATGCTAATGGGGCTTCTTTTTTTTTTATTTGTGTTTATTTTCATGTAGGACGTGGAATTTACTATGGTTCTTATCAAATATCTCGTGTCTGGGGAAGCGGGGTTCTTATACTATTTGTTCTTATGGGTATCGCCTTTATGGGTTACGTTTTACCTTGAGGGCAAATGTCTTATTGAGGTGCTACTGTAATTACTAACATGGTAACAGCAATTCCGTATGTGGGAAAAGATATCCTTCACTGGTTGTGGGGGGGGTATACAGTCAGAAACCCCACTTTAGTGCGTTTTTATGTTTTTCATTTTCTTCTACCTTTTATTCTTGTGGTATTGGTGATGGTCCATATTATTGTTTTACATGATGCAGGTTCTAATAATCCTTTGGGGTTGGAAGGAATAGGGGATAAGGTTCCTTTTCATATTTATTATTCAATAAAAGATGTTTTTGGCTTCAGAGTTATAGTGGGGGGACTCCTTTTCGTCTGTTTATTGGTGCCTGATATTTTCCTTGAGTCTGAAAATTACAACCCTGCAAATCCTTTAGTAACTCCGGTTCATATTCAGCCCGAGTGGTATTTCCTCTTTGCTTATGCCATTTTGCGATCTATTCCAAATAAGGGAGGAGGGGTATTGGCGCTTGTGTTATCTGTTGCTGGGTTGTTATTACTACCTATCCTTACTTCAAATTGCAGAAGTTGTTTGAGATCTAGTATGAACCCTTTAAATCAAGTTATGTTTTGGGGATTTGTGGGAGTGTTTTTGATTTTAACTTGAATTGGGATGTGTCCAGTTGAGGCTCCTTTTACTACAATTGGGCAGGTTTCCACCTTTTTATATTTTCTGTTTTTGTTTGTATATCCCATCAGCGTTTCTGCTATAGTAGGTCTAAAAGGTTATCATTAGTAGTATAAGCAGTATATCTGGTTTCCATCCAGGGGGTCTGGTTTGTTTCCGGTTAATGATTAATTTAATAATTATAAGTGATGTTATATCTGTTTTTGACATTTCAACATGCGGGGTTGTAAATTTGGGGATTGTAATTTGATTCTGTAATTTTCTTTTTGTAGTAATTTTTATTGGGGTTGTCTACTCCTGCCATAGTGGTCGAGTCAGTACTTTTATGGGTATTTTTTGGCAGTTAGTTTTTAGGGGTGTTAGAGGGTCTAAGGTGAGCGTGATAGGCGGAGGTGGGCTAGCATTGAGTTCCCTATTTATAATACTATTATTCTGTAACGTTAGGGGGTTGGTCCCCTTTGTAGCTAGATCTAGGTCTCACCTAGTCTTCAGTTTGAGTTTTGGTTCTAGGTTTTGATTAGGGTTAGTTCTTTCTAGTTTGGTGATGGGTAAACTCTATACCTCTATATCTAAGTTAGTTTTTGCTGGTTTACCTGTGCTGGGGGGAATAGTGTTATGCTGGTTAGAGAAGTTAAGAATTTTCTTTCGTTGATTTACTTTGAGTTTACGTTTGGTTGCCAATATGACCGTAGGCCAGATTTTAAGCAGATCTGTAAGGGGTATTTTATTAAATTGTTATTTCGGAATGGCCTCCTTTACTGTGCTTGTTGGGGGTATTAATAGTTGGTGTTGGGTTATTACTTGTTGAGCTGGCAGTTGGATTTATTCAGGCTTACTTATTTTGTTTGTTGTTAAGGGTGTATAGAGACGATCATTCTTTGTAGGTTATGGTTTAAAACTAACTTGTTAAATTCTAGAGAAATATTAACTAATAACATTTTGGTTTAGATATTAAAATAATATCAGATATCATATTTGTCATTAGTAATAAAAGTTTATAAATAGAATATTATTGGCGGATTGATTTTGGTAGAGGCTTGTGATGACAAACCAAACCTACTTATATGGCAATTTTGTGTTAGTGTATATAAATTTTAAGGGTAGCTGTTTTGGTTAAATCATTCTATAGTTAATTTATAATGTCGGTTTGCAAAACCGGAGTTGCTTGTTGTTGTTGCTAGAGTGTATTTTATGTAATGAATTTATAGCAAGAATAATAGCAAAAGTGCTAGTTTAGGATGTTGTTAGACTATTTTGTTATTAATTTTTATTATGTTGTTGACTTTGGTGCTGAGACTAATAATATTTTATTTTTCCGTAAATAATTTTGTGGGAAGAAAGTTAGGGTCTACATGGGTGTGCTTATTTTTTGCCCGTTGGATCTGGATAAATTTCTTAAAGTATTTGGTGTGTTTTGTGGTTTTGCAAAAATTTTATTTAGTTTTGCAAAATTTTTGCCATAATATTTCCGGAAATTTAGATTTTTGAATTTGTAAATTTACTAGAAAATTTTTCCTAGCTATTGATTTCGGCTTGCTATTTTTTTCTGAATTTAATTTCTAATATTTTTCCGCTTATTTACTAAGAAATTTCATGAAAATAATTAGTTTTTGGCTATCCGTCGGGGTCCTCATCTGGGTTTAATTCAGAAGTTTATGAGGAAAGTGTAAGAAATACAAAAACCTGCGATGAAATTTCAAAAAGAGAATTTGCACGCGGTGTTACTTAACAAATTAATGGGTGTAATTTTCCTGGTTGAATCAATGCAAGGCGCTAGATTTGGGCTTAATTTAAACTGTTTGAAGGCCGAGACGTAGTAATTTATTTTTGGGGTGGGGGGAATTTCGTTTTACAATTTAACCTTTTCTTAGGGATTTCCTCGTAAAGTAGATTGTTATTATTCTAATTGGAGCGTTATACTTTGGGTATAGATAGAGAGAGGAGATTCTTTCCTATTTAAAAGTCTAGCTTGAAGCGTACAAAAATTAATATTTAGAGTTGGTACAGGGAGTGGGTTAAACGGAATTAGGTAAATTAGCGGTATTGCTTCTAGTGGTTTAGTGTTAATTCTTAAAGGGCTGTAAGGGGTTATTTATCAGCAGATCTGGTGAATTATCTTGATTTTTTGCTAATTCTTATAGGAAATAATTGTTAATAATTTGATTGAGGTGATATGCTTTGGGAATAATAAGGTGGTTATTATTCGTAAGTTGTGATCTAGGCTATAGTTATTTAATTCCAGAAAGCATAATTAATAATGTGTCAGGTTTAGGTCTTGGCGATGAGGTGTTCCTCTCTGGAATTACTCTAGTAGTGTATCTAGCACATGAGCTTTTCGTGCTTAGAGAAAAATAGTTATTTTTTAGAGTAACATTTTAAAAAGGAGGAATATTTGATCATGGTATAAGGTTAGCGCTAATATTTTGTGTGCATGGTAGTTTTTGCGGTTTGCTGAAAATTAAACTTTATTATTTAATATAGCAATGTGCGGTATTACAGCAACCCAGCCGTAAAACATTGAACAATTCTTGAAAAAGAGATTAAGAAAATATTGATTAAGAAGTAGAAGGAAATGGGGTGCCAGCACCTGCGGTTAAACCTCTTTTGCAAGTTAATTGACGTCGTAAAGTAGATTTTATTTATTAATAAATTCAAATGACTTATACTTAGGTAAAATTTTATAGGTCGTCGTTAAGTGGAAGTTTATAGCAGAAGTTCTCTACGAAGCTTAGGTTTAATGACCGGGATCAGAGACCCCCATTAATTAAAGTGTGAAGATATTTTACGGGAACTACGGACAGTTGTCTAAAACCTAAATGAATTGGCGGTTCTATAAACTCAGTTAGGGGAACCTGTAGCTTAATCCGATGGTCCACGTAATACCTTACCTTATTTTAGTTTTTACATCGCCGTTGAGTTTTTCCTTAAAGGAATGGAAAATGGGCGTAATTATTAAGTCGTTAATTAGCGATTTGGTTTTAATTCAGGTCGACATGGAGCTGTAGTAAGGGGTTATATGGGTTACAATTTTTTAGAAAAGTGGATTTGAAGAGTTTGAAATAGGCTTATTGAAATAGGACTTAATAGTAAATTTGTGTTAGAATAGCAGATTGAATTGTGTTGATAGTGCGTACAAATTGCCCGGCGCTCCCACTTGCAGAGGGGATAAGCCGTAACATAGTAAGGCTACTAGAAAGTGGTCTTGAGGCAAGCTAGTAAACCAGTTTGTGTATATATTTGTATGTTACGTAGAAATAGAGTCTTAAGTTAAGTAAAACTTTGGGTTTTCAAATCCCAGGATGTGGTGAAGATGCCGCAGATTCTAAATTGTATGGTAGTAGTGTAACTAATTGTTCAAGTTTTAATTTAAGTTAAAATAAGTGGTTGTTACCCGCTGAATGGGGGAATTCCCCAAGCTTGGTTAAGTAATTCAACTTTATTTGGTTGTGGGTTTGCAACAGGTTTAGCTGGGGGCTAATGAAGTATATTAGTTTGAATTTTGTGCTGTTTATTTTAGTTGTGTTGGTCGGCGTAGGAGATAGGTTTCTAGTTGGTTTGTGGGGGTTAGGGGCTGTGCTGCCTATTACTTGTTTATTAGTCTACAGAAATCTAAGGGTTGAAGTCGTAAGTGAACTTATTTGAAACAGGGGTCTGACATCTTGAATAGTTATCTTAAGAGTTTGGGTTGGAGGGATATGCTATTTGTGTAGGAGGTATCGGAGAATTAGATGGCCTGGTGCATTTGGTTTGGGGGTGTTACTTTTAACTTTAGTGTGTGTTTTGGTTTTTAGCGTGTCTAATTGGTTTTCTTTCTTTTTCCTCTTCGAATCCTCTTTAATCCCCATTGTGTTCTTAATTTTGGGGTGAGGGTACCAGCCGGAACGTTTGCAGGCAGCATTTTATTTACTTATATACACTGTGTGTGTTTCTCTTCCTATGTTATTAGTGTTGTTGTGTATGTGTTTTTGGGCTGGCAGAAGTTCTTTTTATTATGTCTTTGATTGAGGGTGGTTTAAAAGTGAAGCGGCGGTAGTAGGTTTATTGCTTTTGGGCTCTTTCTTAGTAAAGTCTCCGATTTTTTTTGGTCATTTATGGTTGCCTAAGGCCCATGTTGAGGCCCCTGTTTCTGGGTCAATGATGTTGGCTGGGGTACTACTAAAGTTTGGTGGTTATGGGGCAATTATGGTATTTTATTGGTTTTCCTTTAGCGTTGATATTTTTTACATTTTTCTTATTAGTTTTTCTTTATGAGGTGGATTTATCAGGGGGCTTATTTGCGTTCGTCAAGTAGATATAAAATCATTGATTGCTTATTCGTCAGTTGGTCATATATCCTTATGCTTAGCGGGGATTGTCACTTGTTTTAGCTTAGGGTGGTGAGGGGGTCTATTAATAATAATTTCACATGGGTTATGTTCTTCAGGGTTGTTCGGGCTTGCGGGTTACATATATAAGATATTTAGTTCTCGAGCTGTGATCTTATGCTCAGGAGTTTTGAGGCTTATGCCGGCTATGACTGCGTGTTGGTTCTTATTGTGCTCCGCTAATATGGCTTTCCCCCCAAGTTTAAGATTATTGTCCGAAATTTTCTTAATGGTGGCTTTAACTGGGTTCTCTCTTTGACTAATAATTCCTATGGGTTTTATAGCTTTTGTAGTGGGGGTATATTCCTTAATTTTGTATAGGTATTCTCAGCACGGTAATAGCGTTGAGCTAGGACAAGGCGGTAAGTTGTTGGGTTTTGATTTTATAGTAATAGTTTTCTTATTGTGAGTGCCATTAAATTTATTGATTCTTTCTAGGGATTTAATGACCGGTTGATTATAATTTCATTACTGATGTTTAAACTTAGTGGGAGGTAGTTTAGTTTAAAATAGTAGCTTTGGGTGTTACAGACCTAAAAATTTTAGTCTCTCAGCTATACTATTTGCTGCTGTAGTTTAATTAAAATATGAGTTTTGTAAACTTAAGATAGTTATAACTGTTGACTTTGCGGCAGAGAGTTCAATCAGAGGTATTTACTCTTGTTATTGAGGGATAGCATATGGCTAGTGCATCTTGTTTACACCAAGTAGGAGCCCAGTATTGGGCTTCCTCAAAATTTTTTATATGGGGGTAAGAGCACGGTAAGTGCGTGTGATTTCGGCTCACAAGGGTAGGGGTTTCCTAGTTACTCTAGCGGCTAAATAAGGTTGTCTCAGGTAGCATAATTGACAATGTGTTAGGTTTAAGCCCTAAAGATAAGAGTTATATCTTTTTGAGAAAGTGGTTATGACTTTATTGGGATTCATATTTTGTGTTGCGCTGTGTGCAATTTTATTCGTTTTGAGTGCGGTCATTAGTAAAGCAGTCCCTAGCGACCGCGAAAAGGGGTCTTCTTATGAGTGCGGATTTGAGCCTATGGGCCCTACGCGGGTGCCTTTTTCTTTACGGTTCTTTTTGGTTGCAGTGATTTTCTTAGTTTTTGATTTAGAAGTAGTTTTGCTATTTCCTTGTGTCCTTGTAAACGGAAATGTTTGATTATTATCGGGCATGCTGTGAGTGTTTTTATTTTTAATTGGGCTAGGGTTGGGATACGAGTGAAGTGAAGGTTCATTGGATTGAAAAGAATAAGCTGCGGTGCCAGAAATTTTGTTAAATTATGTGTTGTGCCAGATGAATTGGGTTACTTTGATGTAGTAAAATATAGGGAGTTTATCCTTCAACACAACAACTCGCTTGTTGTTTGAGTGTTTTTCTAGCTGTGTAAATTGTTTTGATAAGAAAGGCCGTATATTTAAGGTGTTTTTAGATGTTAGTTAAAGTAGTTAAAAAGAATTTAGAATAATGAAAAATAAAATTATTTTTTACTTTTTGAATCATGGTTTATAGAGGGTTGAAAAGAGTTAAATTTCCTGAAACGTTGAGATTTATTATTTTTGGGGTTCGTTGTTGCAAAACCGAAAGGAATGAAATAATAGGGGTTATATGCTTTTCAATCAACGTGATATCTGGTTAATTAGAAAATACATTTAGTGTAGCGTTTGGAAAAATAGTGGGATTTTGGGGGTAATCTTTAAAATTTTGATTTTTGTTCTAAGGTATTACGTGGACTTTAAGTGGGTTTCGTTTAATGGGTTAATGCGAAGGTACTAAAAATTTTTAAATTAAACTTGTTATTATTTCTTAAATATTGATTTTTTAATAGTATAAAATTATTAGATAATAATATTATTTCACTACAGTTAAGGTGTGTGTTGTTTTAGGTGGGTTGAGTTTATTCCCAAAAGAGGAACTCGGCAAATATTATCTACTGCTTGTTTACCAAAAACATTTCCCCTTGATATGTGGTAATAAGGGGTAGGCCCTGCCCGGTGATTTGTTTTTAACGGCTGCAAGTTATAGCTTGTACTAAGGTAGCGTAATCATTAGTTCTTTAATTGAGGGCGGGTATGAAGGGGTTGACATGTTGATTACTGTCTTCTTTGGGTTAATTTAATTTTATTTTCAGGTGAAAAAGCCTGTGTTCGGGTGAGGGACGAGAAGACCCTATGAAGCTTTATTATCACCTATGATACTTAGTGTTATAGTTTATATTTAGCTGGGGCAGCATGGTGCATGGAGTACTTAAATTATTGATCCATTTTTAATGAGAAAGGAGAGCTACTCTAGGGATAACAGCGCTATTTACTCGGTGAGAAGAAATCTATGAGTAAGATTGCGACCTCGATGTTGGACTAGGATTTCCTTTAGGTGTAGCAGCTTAAGAGGGTTGGTCTGTTCGACCACTAAAATCCTACGTGATCTGAGTTCAGACCCGGCGTAAGCTAGGTCGGTTTCTATCTTTACTGAAATATGTATTTTTTTTGTACGAAAGGAATTAAAAATCGTAATATCTTGTGTGTATTAATTAAGTGTGGTTTAATTATGCGACACGGCCGTAGAGGTGGCAAGTTGTAGCCTTGCCTTATGAGTAAATTTACTCTGTCGTTTTACACACATAAATCTGGATAGGTGCTATGTGAGATTTTTTGCTTTTGGTTAGTGGCGGTATTGATAATTTTATTTTTAGTAATTTTTGTGGTATGATGTGGCTCGGTTTCTATCATTGTAACTTTTTTATTGGTTATAGGGGGAGTGGCTTTTTTCACTCTTCTAGAGCGAAAATTTTTGGGTTACTTTCAATTGCGGTTAGGCCCTAATAAGGTGGGCTACAAAGGGGTTCCTCAGCCAATCGCAGATGCTATAAAGTTGTTTTTGAAGGAGTTTTTATTACCTGACGGCTCTAACAAATTTGCTTTTGTTGCTGGTCCTGCATTAATGCTAATTTTGTGTGTCGGAGTGTGGGCTTTGTATCCCGTTTATTTTAGCAGTATTTATTTCCTTTGAGGTTTTCTTTTGTTTATTTGTATTTCCTCAGCAGGAGTTTATGGGGTTATTGCGGTAGGGTGGTCCTCCAACTCTAAGTATTCTTATTTAGGGTGTGTTCGAGCAGTGGCTCAGTTTATTTCGTATGAGGTTGTGATGGTAATAATTGTTTTAGTTACCATAATTTCTGTCGAGAGGTTTGATATAATCTCTTTTTGTACGTCGGGCTGTTGGGGGGTCTTTGTTTATGCTCCGATATTTTTTATATGATTAGTGAGGTTGCTGGCAGAAACTAACCGTGCTCCATTTGATTTTGTTGAAGGGCAGTCGGAGCTAGTCTCAGGGTTCAATGTTGAGTACGGGGGGGTTGGGTTTGCTTTAATTTTTATTGCGGAGTATAGAATAATTTTGTTTATAAGAATATTAACTGGGGTTATTTATTTTGGTGGAATAAGGATGGGTGTTTTAATAAGTACTGTGGTAGTTTTGTTAGTAAGAAGTTTTGTGGTGCTTTGTCGAGGTGGTTTACCACGGTTTCGATATGACTTATTGATGATGTTGACTTGAAAATATTTATTACCTGTTGTATTAGTCTTTTTAGGGGTTTCCGTCGTTATCATAAAATAGATATTGATGTCTAAAAATTTCCATTTTTTTGAATTATGCTTATTTGGTGGGGTTAATGAAAATGGTTTTGTTCAGGTCAGTGTTTTGGTGCACGTTAGGTTTTGGTCCTAAAAGAATATTTCGTATTATATCTGTTGTTGCAATTATTCGATTACTGCGAATCAAAAATTATTCCTCATTTTAGACCTATAAATTGAGTGCTATTGATGGGTTGGTTTTGGTTGATGTTTGTGGTAGTAAATTTATTTACGTGATGGTTTTATGATAATGAATATAAGTTTTAAGAGTGACTGTTATGGCTAAAGTCATTCTTTAGGATGTTGTTAGACTATTTTATTATTAATTTTTATTATGTTGTTGACTTTGGTGCTGAGACTAATAATATTTTATTTTTCCGTAAATAATTTTGTGGGAAGAAAGTTAGGGTCTACATGGGTGTGCTTATTTTTTGCCCGTTGGATCTGGATAAATTTCTTAAAGTATTTGGTGTGTTTTGTGGTTTTGCAAAAATTTTATTTAGTTTTGCAAAATTTTTGCCATAATATTTCCGGAAATTTAGATTTTTGAATTTGTAAATTTACTAGAAAATTTTTCCTAGCTATTGATTTCGGCTTGCTATTTTTTTCTGAATTTAATTTCTAATATTTTTCCGSTTATTTACTAAGAAATTTCATGAAAATAATTAGTTTTTGGCCATCCGTCGGGGTCCTCATCTGGGTTTAATTCAGAAGTTTATGAGGAAAGTGTAAGAAATACAAAAACCTGCGATGAAATTTCAAAAAGAGAATTTGCACGCGGTGTTACTTAACAAATTAATGGGTGTAATTTTCCTGGTTGAATCAATGCAAGGCGCTAGATTTGGGCTTAATTTAAACTGTTTGAAGGCCGAGACGTAGTAATTTATTTTTGGGGTGGGGGGAATTTCGTTTTACAATTTAACCTTTTCTTAGGGATTTCCTCGTAAAGTAGATTGTTATTATTCTAATTGGAGCGTTATACTTTGGGTATAGATAGAGAGAGGAGATTCTTTCCTATTTAAAAGTCTAGCTTGAAGCGTACAAAAATTAATATTTAGAGTTGGTACAGGGAGTGGGTTAAACGGAATTAGGTAAATTAGCGGTATTGTTTCTAGTGGTTTAGTGTTAATTCTTAAAGGGCTGTAAGGGGATATTTATTAGCAGATTTGGTGAATTATCTTGATTTTTTGCTAATTCTTATAGGTAAATAATTGGTAATAATTTGATTGAGGTGGAATGCTTTAGGGGTAATAAGGTGAAGATTTTAGGTGCCTTAGCGCTGTACTTTAAGTAAAAGGTATGGTTTGCGTCCATAAAATGTAGAAAATTTTACCGGTGCTATCTAGTTTTATAAGTTGAAGAAAGTAATCATCAAGTTGGGTTTGTTTTGTCGTAGTAGAGTGCTAGCAGGAGAGGTTGCTTTTGGGTCTGATATTTTGTTATTTTTGTTTGGGTTTAGTGGGTGCGGGAGGAGGAGTGGTAGTGGAATGATTTATGGGAAGAAGGCATCTTGGGGTTAATTTTATTGTCGTGGTGGATAGCTTTAGCCTGCTTTTTTCTTTTGTAGTCTTGTTTATCTCCTTTTTTATTATACTATTTTCTACGGCCTATATATCTGGGGAGTTATTTCTTTCTCGTTTTATTTGATTAGTGGTGTTGTTTGTGGTTTCTATAAATTTACTTGTTTTTGTTCCAAGGTTGATTGGGGTAATTTTGGGTTGAGATGGTTTGGGGTTGATTTCATTTTTGTTAGTTATCTATTACCAAAATGGTAAGTCTTTGGGTGCAGGGATAGTAACTGCTTTTATAAATCGTGTAGGAGATGCTTTATTGTTGTTGAGTGTGTCTATTTTAAGGGTGTGTGGACATTGGAGATTGTGGGGATGAGGAAAGGAGAGAATTCTATCAAATTGTTTATTGTTTGTGGTAGTTCTTTCAACAACCAAGAGTGCTCAGTTCCCCTTTTCTTACTGATTGCCTGCGGCAATAAGTGCTCCTACACCAGTTTCTGCTTTGGTGCATTCCTCTACTCTGGTAACAGCCGGAATTTACCTGTTAATTCGTGTCATTCCTAATGTTGCGGTAAGTAGAGATGCTAGAGGTTGGTGACTTCTTACTGCGTCGGTATTTACAATGCTAACAGCTGGGGTAGGGGCGTGTTTTGAGTTGGATATAAAAAAGGTAGTAGCCCTTTCTACGCTTAGGCAATTGAGGGTAATAATATTTTCTCTAAGCTTGGGATATTATTCTTTGGCGTTATTTCATCTTTTGAGGCATGCTTTATTTAAGGCTTTACTATTCGTGGGGGTAGGTTGCGTTATTCATAGGCAGGATGACTGGCAGGATTTTCGGATAGCGAGAGGTCTTTGGTTGAAAATGCCTTTAGTTAGGGGTTGTATTATACTAGCGGGATTGGCTCTTAGGGGTTTACCTTTCTTAGGTGGTTTTTATTCCAAAGATTTGGTAGTGGAAAAATTTTTGGATGGAGGAACAAGTATGCTATTGGGTTTTAGGGTGGGTGCAGGGTTGATAATGACGATTATTTATAGGGGGCGTTTGTTTTTCGGAAGAGTTATGGGAGATTTAAGTCTTAAATTAGCCCAAAGGGGTGAAAACGGCCTTTCTGTCTATGAAATTATTCCTTTGATTTGCTTAGGCTTGGCATCAAGAATGGGTGGCTGGTTTCTTCAGGGTGTAGTTTTTGATTTTAGAGATTTATTGCTTCTTGAAATTAGGTTTAAAAGATTTGTAAATTTTATTATCTTTTTGGGAATTGTATTACTTCTTTGACGAGTATTTATAAAGATGGGTAGGTACTCTGCCAGAAGTGTTATTAAAAACTTTGTTGTATCTTTTTTTGCGAGCATGGTATATGTTAATTACAGTGTGCGTTCGCTAAATTTTCTGTTTCTTAAGAGAAGAGAAATCTGCTATAAAGTAGTAGATCTGGGATGAAATGAGAGAGTTCTTGGGGGATTTAGTTTATTTGATTACTTGGTAGGCTTAAATCAAAGTTTCCTAAGATTTTGGTGAGGTGTACTTGGGCGATGTATTGTGTTTTCTTCAATTTTTTTGTTGGTACTTTTTCTTTTTAATTTGTAGTCATTAAAATTCTAAAGGTGTTATTAGAAAAAGTGGTGAAATTTATCATTTTACGTTGTCGATGTAGGGTTACCCAGTTGGTTGGGTCTTTTTCGAAGCTGTAGTTATTAAGTAAGTTAAAATTGTACAGA